GATACGTAGGAGTCAAATTTTCTGCTATATCCCTTAATTTCCCTGGGATTGTAGTTCAATTGGTTAGAGCACCGCCCTGTCAAGGCGGAAGCTACGGGTTCGAGCCCCGTCAGTCCCGACGAATCCAATAAATCCATCAATTAAACTCTCTCCTTTCTGTGAAAGATGGGCGAAGGGGCAGGTCAGAATTTCATTCCCAAGAAAAGGGTTTCTTTTTTTTTTTCTTTCGTATTTCTCATCATCAAACAAATAGATGCAAAGTTTCGGTACTGCAACGACTACCAATTTATGGTATAAAGATATATTTGAATTAGTACAATTGTTGGTAGGATTATATTCAGGATTCCAAGATAGATTGGTCTTATTTTTGATTGTTCATAATATAATAGAATATGGACAGAGAAGAGAGTACCACATACACAAATAGAATTTCTTTTTTTATATGAACCAAAATTAAAATAAAGGGAATCTAATTCCTCACTGAGCTACGTTTCCAAATGTCATTATCTCGGGTTTTAGTTCTGATTTTGGGTAACTTCAATTAGTAAATTTCCTAATTTGAATTTGAAAATTTTATTCAAATTGCATACTGAACTTTTGATATATGTGCCCTAGTCCTAATATAATAATATCAGGAAAGAGGATAAAAGAAAGATAAAGATCGTCCCACAATAGCACTTTTCTTCGAGAAGGTATGAATTAGTGAAGGAATAAATAAAAATTCCTCCCCATTTTTGATTTCTTGTATTTTCGGAGTCCCATCGACATCGAAAATGCTACTATTAATATAATAGAATATTAGAAATAGAATATTAAATACTTTCTACACGGATTCATCTTTACCGCAGGTCTTTGTCTTCAAAGAAAATTCGATCATTAAAAAAAAGAGTTTATAACTTAACCTCTTTCTTTTTCCATTTTAGCTCTATTTTTGATTTGGGTTTTGATCTAATGGAAGTGGAAGGGTCTTCCGATGATACTTCATCGGATAATGATACAAGAAAGGTGTAGGGTAGATTATCGAAAAAAAAAAAGAACGGAACAGGAAATAAAAAATTCTTGATTGGATCAGAAATCCCACTTTTGGTTTGATTCGGTGTGGATAAAAGATTTTCCTATGGTATACTATTCAATTCTTGACAATGAGTTGATTTCATAGCTCAGATATTGTTATTTATGATATTGATTCGATTCAATACCATCAAGAGGGAATTCATCCATTGAATTTACAGGCAAAAGATTTATCATCTCTATGGGATTAAATCTCGAGTTATTGTGAAATAAAATTAAAATAAAAAAAACTATTATATTATGGAAGTAAATATTCTTGCATTTATTGCTACTGCATTGTTCGTTCTCGTGCCTACTGCTTTTCTACTTATCATTTACGTAAAAACAATTAGTCAAAATCAAAGTAAAAATGATTAATAAATTTGAACGAAACTTGACTTCTGATGAAAAGGATTCAAATTACGCGCCTTAACTGAAATGCGCGGACTAGAATCGGTAGTAGTCTATGCGATCTGATAGTATATGGTAGAAAGAAAGATATGAATCTTTCTACCATATACTATCAGAGTTTTATTGGAGTGTAAAAAATATTCTACAGTGTATAAAATACTAAAGAATTAGTCGGAATGATTGAAATATTTCTTTGATTGAAAGAGTATTCTTTATATAAGATATTAATTCCACTCGAATTCAACGGACTTTCGAAATAAATTTCTTTTTATTTTAAATAAAAAAAATTGTTAAAAACCCTTTTCAGAATGATCTATAAAATAATTGATAAAGTTTTATTCCTCAACTAATAGTATTTCTAGAGTCCACTTCTTCCCCATACTACGAGTGAAAGAGAAAATGTAAAGACTACCATTAAACCAGCCCAAGCGAGACTTACTATATCCATGTAAATTATGTCCTCTATTTCTATGAATATGAAGGAATTTTTCTATTATTGCTCACTAATAATAGTGGAATCAATGGCGCAGAGTCAAAAAGGGATTTTGACCCAACATTATTGATGAACTAATCAACGAAATCTCTATTGATAAAAAATTCCAATTATCTATTCAATAGAATATTGATTCAATGCCTGAGCATTCAGAGACTCTCGTGAGTCCGGATCAAAATTCGGACCCTTTCCTCACTATAATCTTTCCTTATCAGGAATTTAGGAATTTACCATTTTTTACAAAAACCCTATACCTGATGCTTGAACAAGTATAAAAAAGTCCTTTTCATCTGCTTCTGCTGGGGACTCATTGAGCCAGTTTTTTATATTCGCAAAAGAGTTAGATCTGCAGAAGAGAATAGGGGATTTTTAGTATTTTGTTGATCAGGCGACACCCAGATTTGAACTGGGGAAAAAGGATTTGCAGTCCCCCGCCTTACCACTCGGCCATGTCGCCAAAAGGATACAATCTAGATGAAATTTTTACCTTTCTTAGTTCTTTTGGTTTGGGTAACTTGTTTTTTTTATTGAACTTGTATTTTTCAT